TTGTTTATGAGTTGTTTTGTATTATGTGACAACTAGGTAATTTAAGTTGTCATTAGTGAAAAAAAAATTTTTTGATTTTTGCACACATACAGAATTTAGTGTTATATTTTTGGCAACTTATAGAAAGAAAATAATCGAGGGTTTCAAGTCTTACTTAATTTTGTTTTTGGGGTTTGGCAAATTTTAAGATAAGGCCACCACCTGGGGTGGTGGGGGGTAAGGGGGGTTTGCAATAAAAAAGATAATATTATACAGTGCGTGCGTCGTTAAATTGAAATTTAGTATTAATTATTTATATGTCCGACAAGCATTAACTTATAGCCACCTGTTGGAGATGTGTGGAGCAGATAATACATACAAGTCCAGCTAGACTAGGGTTGGATCCTTCATGCCTTGACGGCTATGCTGAGTCACAGCATCCCCAAAAATAAAAAATACCAAATGTATGACACCACAGTTATGTTAGGCATGGGCTGATTAGACATTAATCCATCGAGATGTCTTATTTAAGGGGAACGTATGGACGATAAAGCATTCAATGGCCCTGAAGTAAGAACCAGATGTCTGATAAAGTGCATTGTTAGCTACCCCCAAGTTAAATGGGCCCGGAGCGAGAAGAGAGGTACTAGTGGGCGGGTTGCTGGTTTCACGGAGGATGGTAGATGAACAGACCAACATTGGTAGTGGATAGTCATATGGAAGAGAAATGATTTGACTAAGATGGTGTATGCCTGATAACGCAGATATGTCATTCGAACATTAACATAATGTATTACATGAATACTCGTATGGACTATAATTTATGTACAGTAATAACTGAATGTATTATGTAATGTTAATGATTTATTGTACTTGCTTATATGCAAGTGGTAAATAGTTTAATGTACTATATACATTAATGTATTATGTACTATAAATATATTTCTGTACTTGCTTAATTATTAATGTGGTATATAAATAAATGCACGAAGTACATAGGTCAAGGAATAGTTTAATGAGAATATCAGCTTTGGGTGTTGATGGTGGGAAAGGTTTCTCTTCCTTGATGTCTAGGGGTTTTTTGGATTCCATTTCTGGTTTACAAGACCAGGGTAATTATTTATACTACCTAGACTATTTTAGAGTTTTATGATTGTGTTTTCTACTAAACCCGCTAATGGTATTAGGATTAGGATGATTGAGAAGTATAGAATTGAGGCTACTTGGCCGATAATGATGAATGGGTGTTCAACTGGTTGGCCTCCGATTCATGTTAGGGTGATTAGGTCTGCTACTAGTATTCAAAATAGTAGTTGGCTAATTGGTCGGAAGGTTAGGCTTCGTTGGGTTGATGTGTGGAGTATGGGTATAATAGCTAGGATTAGAATTGATAGGATTAGGGCTAATACTCCACCTAGTTTGTTTGGGATGGAGCGTAGGATAGCGTAGGCGAATAGGAAGTATCATTCTGGTTTAATGTGGGGTGGTGTATTTAGGGGGTTTGCTGGGGTGTAGTTGTCTGGGTCTCCTAATAGGTCTGGATAAAATAGAACTAGGGATATAAGAATAATTGTTAGTATTAGGGCTCCTAGGGTGTCTTTGATTGTGAAGTATGGGTGAAATGGGATTTTATCGGCATTGGAGTCTAGGCCTGATGGATTATTTGATCCTGTTTCATGAAGGAATAAAAGGTGAACTATCACTAGGGCTGTGATGATGAATGGTAGGATGAAGTGGAAGGCGAAAAATCGGGTGAGTGTGGCTTTATCTACTGAGAAACCCCCTCAAATTCATTCGACTAGGGTTGTTCCTACGTATGGGATAGCTGATAATAGATTTGTAATGACCGTAGCTCCTCAAAATGATATTTGTCCTCATGGGAGAACATATCCTATAAATGCGGTTGCTATTACTGTGAATAATAAGATAATACCAATGTTTCATGTTTCTTTGAAATGGTAAGACCCATAGTAGATGCCTCGTCCTACGTGTAGGAATAGGCAGATAAAGAATATGGATGCACCGTTGGCGTGTAAATATCGGATAATTCAGCCGTAGTTTACGTCTCGGCAGATGTGGGTTACTGATGAAAAGGCTGTAAGGGTGTCGGATGTGTAGTGTATTGCTAGGAATAATCCGGTAATGATTTGTAATCCTAGACATACTCCTAGTAGGGATCCGAAGTTTCATCATGTTGAGATACTAGATGGTGTTGGTAAGTCGATGAGTGAGTGATTAATAATTTTGATTAGGGGGTGTGATTTGCGTAGGTTTGTCATTAGGGTTTCTGTAGTTGAATTACAACGATGATTTTTCATGTCATTGGTCTTAGTTAAATGCTATGTAGGAACTATGTCGAACTATGTTTTTATTATGAGTGTAGCTCTTGTTACTTGCTTTATTGGTTTGTCAATTAAACCTTCTCCTGTATATGGTGGATTGTGTTTAATTGTTGGTGGTTGTGTTGGTTGTGGGATTGTATTGAGTTTTGGTGGTCAGTTTTTAGGTTTAATGGTGTTTTTGATTTATTTGGGTGGTATGTTGGTTGTATTTGGTTATACTGCGGCTATGGCTTCTGAGGAATATCCGGAGTCTTGGGGGTCTAACTGATTGGTTCTTGGGTTATTAGTGGTTGGTATTATTATAGAGTTGTTGTTAGTGTTTTGATTAGGTAATGATGGTGGTGTGGAGTTGGTTGTTGAGTTTAATAATATAGAGGATTGGGTTGCTTTTGAAGGGGAGGAGATTGGGTTGATTAGTGAGGATGGGATAGGTGCGGCGGCTATGTATAGTTGTGCTGGGTGAATAGTAGTAGTTGCTGGATGAACTTTGTTTGTTAGTATTTTTATTATTATTGAAATTACTCGAGGTAATAGGTTAGGGTTAGTAGTGAGATAATAGTAATATTTATTAGGAATGATAGTGAGTAGAGTTTGATAAGTCCTTTTTGGTTTGATGTGATGATGGAAGCAGTTATTTGTGTATTAGCAATTATTTTTGGGATAGCTTTTTCTAGTCAAATTAGGTCTATTAGGTTTGATGCTATGTTTTGGCTTATGGTTAGGCTTTTGATTGGTAATAAGCGGTGAATAATTGATGGGAAGAATCCTAGGAGTGTGGTGAATTTGTGTGTGGTTGTAGGTGATTTGTGTGTAAGTGTTGAGGTTAGGTTATTTAGGTCTATGGCAATTGTAAATCCTAAGATAGAAATTGTAATGGCTATCGATTTTAGTGGTAGTGGTATTGTTATTGTAGGGATATTGGTTGGTGGGAGATTTGAGGTGATTATAAAACCTGCTAGAATGCTGCCTAGGGCTAGGCGGCTAATAGGGTTGATAAGTTGAGGGTTATTTTCATTAATTGTAATTGTTGGGGTGAAGTGTGGTTTAGATATTACAACGAAGAAGATGATTCGTGTGCTGTATACAGCGGTTATTGAGGTGGCGATTAGTGTAATTAGTAGGGCTCAGGCGTTGGTATTAGACGTGTTAAGGGTTTCGATGATTAAATCTTTTGAGTAGAAACCTGTTAAGAATGGTATTCCTGTTAGCGCGAGGCTTCCGATGGTTAAGCAGGATGAAGTGAATGGTATGGTTTTGAATAGTCCACCTATTTTTCGGATGTCTTGTTCGTTATTTAGGTTGTGAATGATTGACCCGGAGCATATGAATAGTATGGCTTTGAAGAAGGCGTGAGTACAGATGTGGAGGAATGCTAGGTGTGGTTGATTAATTCCTAGGGTAACGAATATTAACCCAAGTTGGCTTGAGGTAGAGAATGCTACGATTTTTTTGATATCATTTTGTGTAAGAGCGCATATTGCGGTAAAAAGTGTGGTTATTGCGCCTAGGCATAGTGTTAAGGTTAGAATGGTTTGGTTGTTCTGTGTTAGTGGGTAGAATCGGGTTATTAGAAACACTCCGGCTACAACTATTGTACTTGAGTGTAATAGAGCTGATACTGGTGTTGGCCCTTCTATAGCTGAGGGGAGTCAGGGGTGGAGTCCAAATTGGGCTGATTTGCCTGCTGCGGCTAGTAGAAGGCCCAATAAAGGTAGAATATCGGTGTTTGTGGTGAGAATAAAGATTTGTTGTAGTTCCCATGAGTTTGTGTGGATAGTGAATCAGGCTATGGATAGGATTAGGCCGATATCTCCGATGCGGTTGTATAGGATGGCTTGTAGAGCTGCGGTGTTGGCATCTGTTCGTCCGAATCATCAGCCGATTAGTAAAAATGATATGATTCCTCATCCTTCCCATCCAATGAATAGTTGAAATAGGTTGTTAGCTGATACTAGGATAATTATGGTTATTAAGAATATTAGTAAGTATTTTATGAATCGGTTTAGGTTTGGGTCGGAGTGTATGTATCATGAAGAAAACTCTGTGATTGATCATGTGACAAATAATGCTACTGGAATGAACAGATATGAGAAGTAATCGAATTTAAAGCTTATAGCTAATTTAATTGAGTTGATTGTTATTCAATGTCAGTTTGATGTAATGAGTTCGTTATTGTTACTAAGGAATGTGAGTAGGGGGAGTAGACTAAAGAGAAATGATAATTTAATTGAGTTAACCACATGTTTAGGGTAGCTGTTTGAGTTATATTTGTTAGTTAGTGATAGAAGTAATGGGGTTGTTAGGGTTGTTAGGATTAGTAAATTTATTGATACGTTGATATTAATTACTTTTATTTGGAGTTGCACCAATTTTTTGATTCCTAAGACCAATGGATTACTACTATCCTGTAAAAGTAGGAAAGCCGTGAGGGTAATCACGGTAGCATGAGTTAGCAGTTCTTGCTTACTTTCCTGGTAAATAAGAAAATGTGTTTTCTATTTTTAGATTCACAGTCTAATGTTTTGTGTAAACTATATTTACGTTTACATTAAGGTAGTCCGAGGATAAGTTTAGGGTTAATGGAAATTAAGATAATTGGGATGATGTGAAGGGATATAATAGTTGATTCACGGGTTTGTGTTGGTGGTAAAAATTTAGTATGATTGGTTAATTTACCTCGTTGGGAGGTAATAAGTATGTAAAATGTGTAGGCGGCTGTTATGATTATATTTGTTCCTATTATTAGGATTGATAAGTTTGACCATGAAAATGAGGATGTAATGATTAGGAGTTCTCCAATAAGGTTAATTGATGGGGGTAGCGCTAGGTTGGCTAGACTTCCTAGTATTCATCACACACCTATTAGTGGAAAAATTGTTTGTAGTCCTTGGGCCAGTATTATAGTGCGGCTGTGGGTTCGTTCATAATTAGAGTTAGCTAAACAGAATAGTAGGGAAGATGTTAGTCCGTGAGCAATTATTAGAGCTGTAGCTCCTATAAAGCTTCATGGTGTTTGGATTATAACTGCTACAATTACTAAGGCTATATGGCTTACTGATGAATAAGCAATTAATGATTTGAGGTCGGTTTGTCGTATACAGATGGAGCTGGTTATTACTATGCCTCATAGTGATAGTATAATGAAGGGGTAGGCTATGGTTTTGTTTACTATATCTAGTAGAATTGAGATTCGTATTATTCCGTAACCTCCTAGTTTTAGAAGTACAGCTGCTAGAACCATTGATCCCGCAATTGGTGCTTCTACGTGGGCTTTTGGGAGCCACAGGTGTACTCCATATAAGGGTATTTTTACTAGGAAGGCTAATATGAAAGCTAATCATAGAATGTGGTTGGATCATGACTGGCTTAGTGCGGGTTGTTTTAAGGATAGAAGTACTAGGTTAAGAGTTCCAAAGGTATTATTAAAGTTGATTAGGGAAATTAGTAGTGGGATTGACCCAATTAATGTATAGAATAGGAAGTATAATCCGGCGTTTAAACGTTCTGTTTGGTTCCCTCATCGCGTAATAATAATTAGTGTGGGGATTAGGGTTGCTTCGAATAGAATATAAAATAGTATCAATTCTGTTGCGGTAAATGTTATGATTAGAAATACTTGAAGAAGTGTTAGGAGGCTGATGTATATTTTTTTATAGTTTTCTTGTTCTTTTGATAGGTGGTTTTGGCTGGCTAGGAGTGTTAGTGGCAGGAGTCATGTTGTTAGGATTACTAGTGGTGTGGATAGTGGGTCTGAGAAGAATGTTGTTGAGAAATTATAACTATTTGTGGAGTCTTGGTGTAGTAGGGATAGTGAGATGAGGCTAATTATTAGGCTGTAACATGTGGTGTTTGTTCACACTATTTTGTTGTTTGTGAATCAGGTTAGTGGTAAGAGTATAATGGATGGTAGGATAATTTTTAGCATTGTAGAAGGTTAAGGTTTTGTACGTAGTCTGTACCATATGTATTTGATACTATTACTAGTAGTGCCAGACCTACAGCGGCCTCGCAAGCTGCGAAGACTAGAATAATGATTGGGATAATAAATGATAGTATTGAGTTGGTATTTAGTGTGATTAGGGATGTTATGGTAAATAGAGATAAAATTATTCCTTCTAAGCATAACAGTGTTGATATTAGGTGGGATCGGAATATTAAGGCTCCGAGTAGTGATAGAATAAATGTTAGGAGTAAGTTAAAGAATACAGGGGTCATTTGGTATTCATGGCTATATCCATGATTTAATGAGTCGAAATCATTTGTTTTGTTTAAACTAATTACCAATATTATTCTGTTCATTCTAGGCCTTTGTTAAATCATTCGTATATTAGTCCTAGGGCTAGGATGATTAGTAATCCTAGGGTTGTTAGTACTACTCCTGTGAGGTTTCCGTATTGGATTGCTCATGGAATGGGGAGGAGAAGTGCAATTTCTAGGTCAAATAGGAGAAATGTGATAGCGATGAGAAAAAATTTTATGGAGAAGGGAAGGCGGGCAGATCCTATTGGGTCAAACCCGCATTCATATGGGCTAGCTTTGTCTGAGTATAGGTTTAGTTGTGGAAGTCAGAAGGCTACAGAAACTAGGACTATGGAAAGGCTGATGTTGGTTATTATGGTGATTAGTAAGTTTATTATTCTTTTCAGAAGTTTGTTCTGATCTGTTTGATTGGAAGTCAAAAGTACTTGTTATACTAAAAGAATAGGACCCTCATCAGTAGATTGATACATATAGGAAAAGTCAGATTACGTCTACGAAGTGTCAGTATCAGGCTGCAGCCTCAAAGCCGAAATGGTGCTTTGAGGTAAAGTGAAAGTTTAGTTGTCGTAGGAGGCAGGTAAGTAGGAATGTAGAGCCAATGATTACATGTAGACCGTGAAATCCTGTTGCTACAAAGAATGTAGAACCGTAGATTCCATCAGAGATTGTAAATGGTGCTTCTAGATATTCTGATGCTTGAAGTAGGGTGAAGTAGAGGCCTAGAATGATGGTGATTAATAATGCTTGGATTATGTGATTTCGTTTTCCTTCTATTAGGCTATGATGAGCCCAGGTGATAGAGACACCTGATGCTAAAAGTACTGCTGTATTAAGTAGTGGTACTTCGATTGGATTGAGTGGGTTAATTCCTGTTGGTGGCCAGCATCCCCCTAATTCTGGTGTTGGGGCAAGGCTTGAGTGGTAAAATGCTCAGAAGAACCCTGAAAAGAAGAATACTTCTGATACGATAAATAGGATCATGCCGTATCGTAGCCCCTTTTGTACTGGTGGGGTATGGTGACCTTGGAATGTTCCTTCACGCACTACATCTCGTCATCACTGGTATATAGTTAGGATATTACCTGCTGTGGCGATTGTTAGGAGAATAAAGGAGTTAAAGTGGAATCACATGATAAGGCCTGAAGTTAGGAGGAAGGCTGATAGTGCTCCTGTAAGAGGCCATGGGCTTGGGTTTACTATGTGAAAGGCGTGAGTTTGGTGGGTCATTATTATGTGTTGTCTTGTAGGTATAGGCTAACTAGTAAGGTAAATACGTAGGCTTGGATTATAGCTACAGCGAGTTCTAGGATAGTAAGTATTGTAAGAATTAGGAAGGTAATGCTGGCTGTTGATGGGCTAATTGTGGTTAATACTAGCGTAGCGCCTCCAATTAGATGAATTAGCAGGTGTCCTGCTGTGATGTTAGCTGTTAGACGTACGGCTAGTGCCATAGGTTGAATGAATAGGCTAATTGTTTCAATGATAACTAATATTGGGATCAGGATAATGGGGGTACCTTGGGGTAGGAAGTGGGCTAGTGATGCTTTTGTTTTATGACGGAAGCCTAGGATTACAGCTCCGGCCCATATTGGGATTGCTATGCCTAAGTTTATTGAGAGTTGTGTGGTTGGGGTGAATGTATGGGGAAGCAGTCCTAGGAGGTTTGTGGATCCGATGAAGATGATGAGTGAGGTGAGTATTAGGGATCATGTGCGGCCTTTTGGTGAGTGCGTAAATATTATTTGTTTGGTAATTAGCTTAATTAATCATTGTTGGGCTGTTGTCACTCGGTTGTTGATTAATTTGTTTGTTGTTTTAAAAAATAGGGTTGGGAGTATAATGATTGGGATTACAATGGGGAGGCCTATTAGTGTAGGGGTAGCGAAAGAGGCAAATAGATTTTCGTTCATTTTTTGTCTCATGGGTTGTGTGTTTTGTTTAATTTTGTTTGTTTTAGTGAGGGTGCAGGGGTTAGGCTAAATAATGATAGTTTTAGTTGTAAAATAATAAAAAGGGTTACTAAGGATGCTATGATTACGGTTGATCATGTGGATGTATCAAGTTGTGGCATTTCATTATGGGGATTTAGATTCCCTATTTCTAGCTTAAAAGGCTAGCGCTAAAAGCTTCATAATGCTTAGACCATTGTTGAGGATCAATTTTCAAAGTGCTTTAGTGGCACTATTTCTAGTACAATTGGTATGAAACTGTGATTTGAACCACAGATTTCTGAACACTGTCCATAGAACAATCCTGGGCGAGTTGATGTGATTGTAGCTTGATTTAGTCGTCCAGGGATAGCATCTGTTTTTAACCCTAGGGATGGTACAGCTCATGAGTGGAGCACATCTTCTGAAGAAATTAATATTCGAATTGGTAGCTCTACTGGTAGTACTACGCGGTTGTCGACTTCAAGGAGTCGGAGTTCTCCAGGTTTTAGTTCGGATGTTGGGATCATGTATGAGTCGAAGTTTAGGTCTTCATAGTCTGTATATTCATAGCTTCAGTATCATTGGTGACCCATAGCTTTGACAGTAAGGGCGGGGTTGTTAATTTCATCTATTATGTAAAGGATTCGAAGAGATGGTAGGGCAATTAGAATTAGGATGACGGCCGGTAGAATGGTTCAGATTGTTTCTACTTCTTGGGCATCTATTGTGTTGGTGTGTGTTAGGCGTGTAGTAAGTATGGCTGTAATTACGTATAGTACTATTGAGCTAATTAGGAATACAATTATAAGCGTATGGTCGTGGAAATTTATTAATTCTTCTATAATTGGGGATGTAGCATCCTGCAGGCCGTATTGCAGCGGGTAAGCCATTAAGATATACAGTGTTGGACTGTAATTTAACTTTGACAAAGTTATGTAATTATTTTACTAATATCTCATAAAGAAAGACATAGAGGTTATGGTGTTGGCTTGAAACCAATTTTAGGGGGTTCGATTCCTTCCTTTCTTAATTAACTTTTACATATGTTGGCTCTTCGAATGTGTGGTAAGGTGGGGGACAGCCGTGAAGTCATTCTAGGTTAGTTGAAGCAAGTTCTACTGCTTCAACTTCTCGTTTTGATGCGAATGCTTCTCAAACCATAAATACTATAATTATTACTGCGGTTAGGGAGATGAATGAGCCCATGGATGAAATTACATTTCATGTTGTGTAGGCATCTGGGTAATCGGAGTATCGTCGTGGCATTCCTGATAAGCCTAAAAAATGTTGTGGGAAGAATGTTATGTTAACTCCTACGAATATTACTGCGAAATGGATTTTTGCTCATGTTTCACTTAGTGAGAATCCTGTGAATAATGGGAATCAGTGGATGAATCCAGCCATAATTGCGAATACTGCTCCTATGGATAATACGTAGTGGAAATGTGCTACTACATAGTAGGTGTCATGGAGTACAATATCCAGTGATGAGTTTGATAATACAATTCCTGTTAACCCCCCGATTGTAAATAAGAAGATAAACCCTAGGGCTCAGAGTATAGCTGGTGATCATTTAATATTACCTCCGTGAAGGGTAGCTAATCAACTAAAGACCTTTACTCCTGTTGGGATTGCAATGATTATTGTTGCTGAAGTGAAATAGGCTCGGGTATCCACGTCGAGTCCTACTGTAAATATATGATGGGCTCATACAATAAAGCCTAGGAATCCGATTGATATTATGGCTCAAACTATTCCTATATACCCAAATGGTTCTTTTTTCCCAGAATAATATGTCACTACATGTGAGATGATGCCAAACCCAGGGAGAATTAAGATATATACTTCCGGGTGCCCGAAGAATCAGAATAGGTGTTGATATAGAATTGGGTCCCCTCCTCCGGCGGGGTCAAAGAATGTGGTGTTTAGGTTGCGGTCTGTTAGTAGTATGGTAATACCCGCAGCGAGAACTGGTAGTGATAGTAGGAGAAGGACTGCCGTGATTAGGACGGATCATACAAATAGGGGTGTTTGGTATTGAGTGACAGCCGGGGGTTTTATATTGATAATTGTTGTGATAAAATTAATTGCCCCAAGGATTGATGAGACACCTGCTAGGTGTAGGGAGAAAATTGTAAGGTCTACGGAGGCTCCAGCATGGGCTAAATTTCCGGCTAGAGGTGGATATACTGTTCATCCTGTACCTGCCCCAGCTTCTACTATTGATGATGCTAGCAGGAGTAAGAATGACGGGGGAAGGAGTCAGAAGCTTATGTTGTTTATACGAGGGAAGGCTATATCTGGTGCTCCAATTATGAGTGGGACGAGTCAGTTTCCAAATCCTCCAATTATAATTGGCATAACTATGAAGAAGATTATGATAAATGCGTGACGTGTTACCACAACATTGTAAATTTGATCATCTCCTAGTAGAGCTCCTGGTTGTCCAAGTTCTGCTCGGATTAAGATACTTAAAGCGGTTCCTACTATCCCAGCTCAAGCCCCAAACATAAGATAAAGTGTTCCGATATCCTTATGGTTGGTTGAGAATAGTCAACGGGTAATGAACATAGGTAAGATGGCTGAGTAAGCATTAGACTGTAAATCTAAAGACAGGGAAAGTACCCTTCTTACCAGGGCCTCGAGGTGTTTAACATGTTGAATTGCAAATTCGAAGAAGCAGCTACAGCTGCCGGGGCTTCTCCCGCCTTTTTTTTTGTTAGGCGGGAGAAGTAGATTGAAGCCTGTTGTTTTGGGTGTTTAGCTGTTAACTAAGTTTTTGTGGGTTAGAGTCCCATCAATCTAGGAGGATTTAGCTTAATTAAAGCGATTGATTTGCGTTCAGAAGATGCGAGGTTTATACTTGTAGTCCTTAGGTCAGAAGCTAAACGTTGTGTTTTCTTAAGGCTTTGAAGGCCTTTGGACTGGTAATATCCTAAGCTTCTAGTATAGCGAGCTTACTAGTGGAGATAGTGGTAGTGCTAGGGAGGAGATAATGATTAGTGGCGATAGAAGTGGGTGTTTTTTATTGTTTTGATGGTGTGTGTTGGTTTTTATGTTGTTTGATGTTGGGAAGGCTGTTATTGATGATGCATAGATAAGACGAGTGTAGAAGTATAGATTTAGTAGGGCTATTATTGTTATTGACAGGGCTATGAAGATGCAGTTGTTTTTTGTTAGTTCAATGATAATTATTCATTTGGGTAGAAAACCTGTGAGGGGTGGTAAGCCTCCTAGTGATATTAGGATAATTAGGGTGGTTGAGATTAGTAGGGGGGATTTGTTTCATATTTTTGTGAATGAGGAGATGGATGTGGAGGTGCAGATATATACTGTGATAAATATTGATGTGGTTAGGAATATGTAAATTACTAGGTTTAGTAGTATTATTGTTGGGTTGTATATGGTTACGGCTACTATTCAGCCTATGTGGGCGATTGAGGAGTAGGCTAGGATTTTTCGTAGTTGTGTTTGGTTTAGTCCTCCTCAGCCACCAATAAAAACTGATATTAGAGCTGATAGTGGTACTATGGTAGTATTTAGATAATATGAGATATGGAATATGATGGCTAGTGGAGCGATTTTTTGTCATGTGAGTAGTAGAAGTCCGCTTAGGATTGGGACTCCTTGAGTAACTTCTGGTACTCAGAAGTGGAATGGGGCTAGGCCAAGTTTTATTATTAGGGCAATTAGTACTAGTGAGTAGATGTAAAATTGTGTATTATGGTGGAATTGTCAAATTCCTAGGTCGTGATAATTTAGGATAATAGCTAGAAGTAGAATTATAGAAGCAGTTGCTTGGATTAAGAAGTATTTTGTAGCTGCTTCTGTGGAACGGGGGTTAGAGTTGAATATTAGGACAGGGATAATGGCTAGCATGCTTATTTCTAAGCCAGCTCATATTAGGATTAGGTGGTTACTGAGAATGGTAATGATAGACCCGACGAAGATTGTTAGTAAGATGATGGTTAGCGCCAGGATGTTAATTAGTACGGGAAGGATTAGACCAACATTTTCGGGGTATGGGCCCGATAGCTTTGATTTAGCTGACCTTACTTGATTGGTAGAATTTGGTGTAATGGTAGCACGAAGGTTTTTGAGACCTTAGGTATAGGTTCGATGCCTGAAGTTCTAGAAACAAGAGGGCTTGACCTCTATTATTCACTCTATCAAAGTAACTCTGTTATCGGACATGTTTCTATGTGTATGGTGGGATGCTTGCTATAGTTATTGGTATTGAGATGTGTCATATGCAAAATGCTAGGGTTAATGGTAGAAAGTTTTTTCATAATAAGTGTATTAGTTGGTCGTATCGGAACCGTGGGTATGATGCTCGGATTCATAGGAATATGGTTGTTAAAATTAATGTTTTAAGTATGAAGTTAAGTGTAAATAGTTCTGGGTTGTGTGGGTTGTATACGGTACCAAGAAAAATGATTGTTGATAGGGCATTTATTATGATGATGTTGGTGTATTCGGCTATGAAGAATAACGCGAATGGACCTGCAGCGTATTCTACATTGAAGCCTGATACTAGTTCGGATTCTCCTTCTGTTAGGTCAAATGGGGCCCGATTTGTTTCTGCTAGTGTAGAGATAAACCATATGAAGGCTAGTGGTCATGTTGGTAGTAGAAACCAGGTCAGTTCTTGTGATGAAATTACTGATAGTAGTGAGAAGGATCCTGATAGTAGGAGGATGGATAGGAGAATAATGGCTAGTGTTACTTCGTATGAAATTGTTTGGGCTACTGCTCGTAGGGCTCCAATTAGTGCGTATTTGGAGTTTGAGGCTCAACCTGATCATAGGATTGAGTATACGGATAGGCTTGAGGTTGCTAGGATGAATAGGGTTCCTAGGTTTAGGTTGAGTAGGGGGTAGGGCATTGGTAGTGGGATTCATAAGGATAGGGCTAGTGTGAGGGCCAGGGTCGGGGCAATGATGAAAAGGGTTAGTGATGCGGTTAAAGGTTTTAGTGGTTCTTTGGTGAATAGTTTTATAGCGTCGGCGAAGGGTTGGAGTACACCATATGGGCCAACTACGTTTGGACCTTTTCGTAGTTGTATGTATCCTAGGGTTTTTCGTTCTACTAGGGTTAAGAAGGCTATAGCTACTAGGATAGGTAGCAATAAGGCTAATATGTTAATTAGGTGCACTATTAGGGAGAGGAGTTGAACCTCTGGTTATAAGGTTTTAAATCTTATGCAATTTCCAAGCTCTGCCACCCTAATAACCCTTATCTTGGGTAGTGGTGTTACATATTTTGTATATTTAGATAGTTTCATATGTTATGTTTAAGGTGCTTATTGAATAGTTGACCTTACTTCTCTGGTCCTTTCGTACTAGGAGAAGTTGTTAATAGATAGAAACCGACCTGGATTACTCCGGTCTGAACTCAGATCACGTAGGACTTTAATCGTTGAACAAACGAACCGTTAATAGCTGTTGCACCATTTGGATGTCCTGATCCAACATCGAGGTCGTAAACCCTATTGTCGATAGGAACTCTTGAATAGGATTGCGCTGTTATCCCTAGGGTAACTTGGTCCGTTGATCAATCTTATGATTGGATCAATTGTTGACTACTTAGGTATCTCTAGGCTGGTAGGCCTAAAGTTAAGTCATTTGGAGGTTTTTTGTACTCCGAGGTCACCCCAACCGAAATCTTTCTCTTATCTATTTGTATTGTTAGTCCATTAGGTTTATAGTATTTATTAGTAAGAGAGTTGATTAAAGCTCCATAGGGTCTTCTCGTCTTATTTGTTAATACCCGCCTCTTCACGGGTAGGTCAATTTCACTGATAGGAAGTAAGAGACAGTTAAACCCTCGTCTTGCCTTTCATGCAAGTCCCTAATTAAGGAACAAGTGATTATGCTACCTTTGCACGGTCAGGATACCGCGGCCGTTTAACGTGTGTCACTGGGCAGGCAGTGCCTCTAATACTAGTAATGCTAGAGGTGATGTTTTTGGTAAACAGGCGGGGTTTTTGTTTGCCGAGTTCCTTTTACTTCTTTTAATCTTTCCTTAGTGCACTCCTGTGTTGGGTTAACAATTGGTTGGTCTAGGGGATTTATATTTGGTTTGTGTCTAGGGTTTTGTTAATTAACAGTGGGTATTCGGTTTGTTATAGGCTTGTGCATGGGAGAATTTTTTCTTGTTACTCATACTAACATTATCTCATCTATAGTCTTATAGATTGACCCAGTATTATGTTTAGGAATTCATTGTGATTTTGGGGATTGAGGTTATATTGGGGTTGAGCTTGAACGCTTTCTTAATTGGTGGCTGCTTTTAAGCCAACTATGGGGTTTAGTTTAGTTTATTCTCTAAATAAGGTTGAATCCTTTATCTAAAGAGCTGTCCCTCTTTAGATTACCCTTTAAGTTTACGTTTGGATTTTGTGTTCTTATGGTATAACTTAAGGAAGAACTAAGATTCGTTTTCTGGGTAACCAGCTATCACCAAGCTCGTTAGGCTTTTCACCTCTACCTAAAAATCATCCCACTATTTTGCCACATAGACGGGTTCATTCATAAAATTGTTCTTAGGTAGCTCGTTTGGTTTCGGGGTCTATAGCTAAAATTCTTTTTGCTATAGGTTTTCTAGTTAATTCATTATGCAAAAGGTACAAGGGTTAATCTTTGCTTTGTTATACTTTGAATTATTCTTTCATCTTTCCCTTGCGGTACTGTCTCTATAGCGCCTTATAATAATTTCTATCTCCTATACTTTTATCTAGGTAGTTGAATGTTTTGATTTATTGTGTAGTGGTAATTTAGTTGAGTGGTGATTGGGCTAGGAATGGTTCAGAGCGTCCTTGGTGATGGAATCTTCGGGGTGTAGGCCAGATGCTTTATATAAGCTACGCTTTGGTTTTGCCAAGCACACTTTCCAGTATGCTTACCTTGTTACGACTTGTCTCCTCTAATATTTGTTATTGGTTTATAAATTAATAATTTCAATTTTAGTACTTGAGGAGAGTGACGGGCGGTGTGTGCGTACTTCATTGCTGAGTTCAATTAAGCTCTCTATTCTTAATTTACTACTAAATCCTCCTTCACCCTCTAGTTTCATGGAGGGATCCGTAATTTTCTTGTGTAGAAAATGTAGCTCATTGCTTTCCACCTCATTGGCTACACCTTGACCTAACGTATTTACGATTATCATTGAGCTCACTGTTTATCCTTGACAGGGTTTGCTGAAGATGGCGGTATATAGGCTGAATTAGCAAGGGGTGGTAAGGTGTAACGGGGTTTATCGATTATAGAACAAGCTCCTCTAGGCAGATATAAAGTACCGCCAAGTCCTTTGAGTTTTAAGCTGTGGCTAGTAGTTCTCTGGCGAATAATTTTGTTTTTAAATTATTTATGTTTAGGGCTAAGCATAGTGGGGTATCTAATCCCAGTTTGTGTCTTAGCTATCGTGTAGTCAAGATTGTTAGGATTACTTTCGTTATTGTAATTATTTATACCATAGAATTTCTACGTTGTTGGTAATTTTCTATCCTATTTTCTTTATTTTATATACACGCTTTACGCCGGGTGATTATTAGTTTGGGTCAATCGTATGACCGCGGTGGCTGGCACGAGATTTACCAACCCTTATTGGTATGGCTAAGTCAAACTTTCGTTCATTGCTTAATTTTTATCACTGCTGTTTCCCGTGGGGGTGTGGCTTAGCAAGGTGTCTTTAGCTACTTGAGTGTGCTTGATACCATCTCCTTTTGATCACTTGGTGGGTGATTTCATGGGATTCTTCACTGGTGTGAGGAGTCTAGCATGTGTAAGTCTACCTATAACTAATAATAAGGCCAGGACCAAACCTTTGTATGTTTGCGGGGCTATGAAGTCCATCTAAGCATTTTCAGTGCTTTGCTTTATTTTAAGCTACGCTAAC